ATACTATTTCTACGTAAAATCCCATTTATGGGTATTTCAATCGAGATACCAGAACGGGGCATTAGTTCTTTCTCCCGTTCTTGATCATATTGGAATGGGATGATGAATCTATTTCTTCGCCTTTTCGCCAATAAATCAGAATTCTCGTGGAGAATGGCAGTATATAGGAAATTCCAATGACCATTAGATATGATTCGATCAGGTCCTGAATAATCAAGAATCTCCTTCCCTTTTTTACTGGAAGGATCCGAACTAAACAATTTGTGTCTCACTCGATCATTAGTCACTGAGAGGTCAGAAATATATCTCCGTTCGACAGAAAGAGAATGAACATTCATTTGATCTTGATCCTTGTGGAGCGAAAAAGTGACTATACTGGATCTGCACGGACCTCCTGATAATATCCATAAATGACTTGTTTTTGGTAAGAGATGAACATTACCATATATATATTCAGGCGCATGGTACACATCGGTACTCCAGTGCATTTCTCCCTCTGAGTCAGAATAAATATGTTTTCGAACCCTCTCTTTAAAATTGAAAGTGGATGTTCCAGCGCGAATCTCAGCAATCACTTGTTCTGACTCTACATATTGATCGTTTTGAACTAAAAGAAAACTTTTTGGTGGAATATTCACATTATGTAGAATATCCTGACTCTCAATAGTTACATACAGGTCTATATAACATAGAAAAGCAGGATGTCCATGACGTGTACGTGTGGGATGAACCAAATCCTCATTGAATTTTATTTTTCCATTAGAAGGAGCTCGTACATGTTCTGCAGTACCACCTGTAAATACTCCACCGGTATGAAAAGTTCTTAATGTTAGTTGAGTCCCTGGTTCCCCAATTGATTGACCTGCAATAATACCTACTGCTTCTCCCAATTCGACCAGGTCGCCATGAGTGGGACTCCGACCATAACATAATCTACAGATCCAAGATGTACTCCTGCAAATAAAGGGGGTTCGAATATATATTGATTGTGCTCGAAAGGTTATGAATCGATTGACAAGTCCAATACCAATATCTTGATTTCGAGTGGCAATGCATCGTAGACCCATATATATATCGTCTGCTAATACACGACCAATTAGTGTTTGGATCAAAATTTTTTCCGTCATCCCATTTCGAGGACTCACGGAAATACCTCGGATAGTGCCACAATCTGTTCTACGCACAACAATGTGTTGAACTACTTCAACAAGTCTACGCGTGAGGTATCCAGCATCTGATGTTCGTACAGCAGTATCCACAACTCCTTTGCGGGCTCCGTAGCAGGAAATTATATATTCCGTTAAAGAAAGTCCTTCGCGTAAATTGCTTTGAATGGGTAAATCAATCATTTGTCCTTGGGGGTCCGACATTAATCCTCTCATACCTACTAATTGGTGTACCTGAGATGCATTTCCTCTAGCTCCCGAAAAGGACATTATATGGACTGGATTAGAAGGATCAGTCATCCTAAAATTAGGATGCATTTCTTGTCTCAAATATTCACTTGTAGCATACCATATCTCAATGGATTGACGCAATTTTTCTACCGCGTGTACATTCCCATAATGATGGTGCTTTTCTAAAATCAAACTTTGTTGTTCAGCATCTTGGACTAGCCATCCCTTAGAAGGTATTGTTAAAAGATCATCAATTCCTAATGAAATGGATGTAGCAGTGGCTTGCTGGAAACCCAGAGTCTTTACTTGATCCAGGATGTGCGATGTATATGCCATTCCGAAGTGATCTATTAATCTGCTAATAAGTCGTTTCATGGCAGTTGCATCTATCACTTTATTGTGAAAAACCAGATCGGCCCGTTCTGCCATAAGTACCTCCATATTCCGCTGAGTAGGATTCGACAATGGGTTTGAGTCAGTGATTTGAAGACTTCCTTTCCTCGATCTTGATTCACGTAGAAATTCAGGAATTATGATACCGGTTGAGCCGTAGAGAACCGAATTCCCACGGTATCATATCACATAATTACTTAGCTTAGGTATCGTATGAGTAGGCCCGACAAAACCCTTGTATGGCTTCTTCTATTTCTCGATAAAAAGAAATATGACCAACAGTTGTTCGAATGTATATACAAAGGATTTCTTTTTTTACACTTCTTACTATTAGATAGTGCCCATAAATCTCATGATAGGTACCCAAAGATTCATATTGAACTTCGATGGGAACTTCTCTTGAGGCAATGACACGTTGATCGAGTCGCCACCGGAGCCACAAAGGACTATCTAAATTGATTCGTTTCTGCCGATAAGCTCCAAGTGCATCATAGGAACTACAAAAATAGGGTTCTTTCTCTTTCGTATACTTATTATCGTCAACCGTTTCATTTTGATAGTTTATTCGATTACATGGATTATACCTATTTGAACAAATACCTCGACGATTCCCGATCGTTAATATATAGAGTCCAATAAGCATATCTTGAGTTGGTACGGAAATGGGATCTCCAATAGCTGGAGACAAGAGATTCATATGAGAAAACATA